AATGAATTGCCTGATTAAAGGGTTATTTTGATAGAATAAATTAAATAATATTTACTATTATATTCATTATAGAAATTAAATTATATTTAATAGAATTAAACTATTTCCAAAAATATCAAAAATTTTTATGCTTCTTACACCAAAATATATTCAATAAAAAAGATAAGCTAATAAAGCTAATAGGTTCATACCCTATTTATAAAGGTTTTACTCCTTTTCTTTTTAATTTTTAAAAATTCTTATAAAAATCTATTTTTTTTTATATTAATTAGAGGTACAATAATTTCTATTTCGTCCTCATCTTGATTTGCCATCTGAATAGGTTTAGAAATTAATTTATTATCTATTATCCCCTTAATAATAGATATAAAAAATTTATATTCTTCAGAAGCTACTTTAAAATATTTTTTAACTCAAGCTTTAGCTTCTTCAGTTCTTTTATTTAGTGTTATTATAAGTTTTATTGTATTCAAAATTGATAATACGCAATTTTTAATTAATAGAAATTTTCATAATGAAATTTTAAATATTATATTAATTTCTTCATTAATATTAAAAAGTGGGGCTGCTCCTTTTCATTTTTGATTCCCAAATGTTATAGAAGGAATTTCTTGATTTAATAATATAATTTTAATAACATGACAAAAAATTGCCCCAATTATATTAATGTCTTATTGTTTAAACATAGATATTTTATTGATTTCAATTATTTTATCTTCTTTTTTTGGTAGAATTGGAGGTCTAAATCAAATATCTTTACGAAAATTAATAGCTTTTTCTTCTATTAATCATTTAAGATGAATAATAACTGGTTTAATAAAAAGTGAATCCTTATGATTTTTTTATTTTGTATTTTATTGCTTTTTATCTTTAACTATAGTGTTTTTATTTAATAACTATAAGATTTTTTATATAAATCAAATATTTACAAAAACTACAGATATAGTTTCTAAATTTATTATAATAATCCCTCTTCTGTCTTTAGGGGGTTTACCTCCTTTTTTAGGATTTTTTCCTAAATGAATAATTATTGAACACCTAATTTCTTTAAATTCTTATTTTATTTTATTTGTCTTAATAATATTTACTTTAATTACCTTATTTTTTTATTTACGAATCTGTTATTCAAGATTTTTATTATCTGCCCAAAAAAATTCATGAGAATTTTTATTTTCAAAAAAAAATAATTTTATAATAATTAATTCAATTATAATATTTATTTCTTGTTTTGGGTTTATCTTAATTAATTTAATTTTCTTTTTATTATAATTTATAAAGCTTTAAGTTAATAAAACTATTAACCTTCAAAGTTAAAAATAAAATAAAATAAATTTTTAAGCTTTAGTAATTATTCTTTACTCCTTCAGAATTGCAGTCTAATATCATTATTATGAATATAAAGCTTTAAATGATTAAAAAAGAATATATCTTCGTAAATAAATTTACAATTTATCGCCTATGCTCAGCCATTTAATCTTTAATTTTGCGACAATGATTATTTTCAACAAATCATAAAGATATTGGAACTTTATATTTTATTTTTGGGGCTTGATCTGGGATAGTAGGAACTTCCTTAAGTATCCTTATTCGAGCCGAACTCGGTCACCCAGGTTCATTAATCGGTGACGATCAAATTTATAATGTAATTGTAACCGCACATGCTTTTATTATAATTTTTTTTATAGTTATACCTATTTTAATTGGAGGGTTTGGAAATTGATTAGTACCTTTAATATTAGGAGCTCCTGATATAGCTTTTCCACGAATAAATAATATAAGATTTTGATTATTACCCCCTTCTCTTACATTATTATTATCAAGCTCTATTGTAGAAAATGGAGCAGGAACAGGATGAACTGTTTATCCTCCCCTTTCTTCTAATATTGCTCATACTGGGGCTTCAGTTGATTTAGCTATTTTCTCTCTCCATTTAGCTGGAATTTCGTCTATTTTAGGAGCAGTAAATTTTATTACTACAGTAATTAATATACGATCCGAAGGAATCACTTTAGATCGAATACCATTATTTGTCTGATCTGTTGTTATTACTGCAGTATTATTACTTTTATCTCTTCCTGTTCTTGCCGGAGCTATTACTATATTATTAACAGATCGAAATTTAAATACTTCTTTTTTCGATCCAGCTGGAGGAGGAGATCCTATTCTTTATCAACATTTATTTTGATTTTTCGGACACCCCGAAGTTTATATTTTAATTTTACCAGGATTCGGAATAATTTCTCATATTATTAGTCAAGAAAGTGGAAAAAAGGAAACTTTTGGAGCTTTAGGAATAATTTATGCTATACTTGCAATTGGTTTATTAGGTTTTGTTGTATGAGCTCATCACATATTTACAGTTGGAATAGACGTAGATACACGGGCTTATTTTACATCTGCAACTATAATTATTGCTGTACCAACAGGAATTAAAATTTTTAGATGATTAGCTACTCTTCACGGAACTCAATTAAATTACTCTCCTGCATTATTATGAGCTTTAGGGTTTGTCTTTTTATTTACTGTAGGAGGATTAACTGGAGTAATTTTAGCTAATTCTTCTATTGATATTGTTCTTCATGATACTTATTATGTAGTTGCTCATTTCCATTATGTACTATCAATAGGAGCTGTATTTGCTATTATAGCAGGATTTGTTCACTGATATCCTCTATTTACAGGTCTTAATTTAAACGAAAACTGATTAAAGTCTCAATTTTTAATGATATTCTTAGGAGTAAATTTAACTTTTTTTCCTCAACATTTTTTAGGGTTAGCAGGAATACCTCGTCGATATTCTGATTATCCAGATGCTTACACTTCATGAAACATTCTCTCTTCAATTGGATCAACAATTTCTTTATTAGGAGTTTTATTTTTTTTATTTATTATTTGAGAAAGTTTTTCTTCAAGTCATCTTTCAATTAATACTGGACAATTAAATTCTTCTATTGAATGATATCAAAAACTTCCTCCAGCTGAACATAGTTATAATGAACTTCCTATACTAACTAATTAATTTAAATATTAAATTATTCTAATATGGCAGAATAGTGCCATGGATTTAAGCTCCATATATAAAAATTTTTATTTTTTGTTAGAAAAATTATGGCAACATGATCTAATATTAACCTTCAAGATAGCTCTTCTCCCCTAATAGAACAATTAAATTTTTTTCATGATCACACAATACTTATTTTATTAATAATTACTATTATAGTTAGTTATTTAATAGGAATATTATGTTTTAATAAATTTACAAATCGTTTTCTATTACACGGACAAACAATTGAAGTAATTTGAACAATTTTACCAGCAGTAATTTTATTATTCATTGCTTTACCTTCTCTTCGAATTCTTTATTTATTGGACGAAATTAATGACCCTTCTATTACATTAAAAACTATTGGACACCAATGATACTGAAGTTATGAATATTCAGATTTTTTAAATATTGAATTTGATTCATATATAATTCCAACAAACGAACTGTCATTAAATTCATTCCGACTTTTAGATGTTGATAATCGAATTGTTTTACCAGTCAATAATCAAATTCGAATTTTAATTACAGCCGCTGATGTTCTTCATTCTTGAACTATCCCTGCCCTTGGAGTAAAGGTCGATGCCACTCCTGGACGATTAAATCAAACAAATTTTAATATCAACCGCCCTGGTTTATTCTTTGGTCAATGTTCAGAAATTTGTGGAGCTAATCATAGATTTATACCTATTGTAATTGAAAGTGTTCCAGTAAATTATTTCATTAACTGAATTTCTAATATTAATAAATAAACTTTATTCATTAGATGACTGAAAGCAAGTACTGGTCTCTTAAACCATTTTATAGTAAATTAGCATTTACTTCTAATGATAAAAAATTAGTTAAACTTATAACATTAGTATGTCAAACTGAAATTATTTTATTAAAAATATTTTTTAATCCCACAAATAGCCCCATTAAAATGATTATTCATATTTATTTTATTTTCATTAACTTTTATAATTTTTAATATTTTAAACTACTATACAAATACTTTAAATTTTTCAAACAACTCAGAAAAAAATTTAAATGAAAATAAAACCATTTCTATTAACTGAAAATGATAACAAATTTATTTTCAATTTTCGATCCCTCAACTTATATTTTTAATTTATCAATTAATTGATTAAGTGTATTTATTGGTTTATTAATTATCCCTAATTATTACTGAATTTCAACTAATCGAATTCTTTTATTATATAATAGTATTACTTTAACTTTGCACAAAGAATTTAAAATACTAATTGGAAATAATACTCACGGTTTAACTTTCTTCTTTATTTCTCTATTTATTTTTATTATTTTTAATAATTTTATAGGTTTATTCCCCTATATTTTTACAGGAACAAGCCATCTTTCCCTAACTCTTACTTTAGCTCTACCTCTATGACTTAGTTTTATAATATTTGGTTGATTAAATCATACTCAACATATATTTATACATTTAGTACCCCAAGGTACTCCTGCTGTTTTAATACCTTTTATAGTATGTATTGAAACAATCAGAAATGTTATTCGTCCTGGTACATTAGCTGTTCGATTAACTGCTAATATAATTGCAGGTCATTTACTTTTAACTCTATTAGGAAACACTGGAAATACAATGCCTTCAATTTTACTTTCCGTTTTAATTGTTACACAATTAGCTTTATTAACTTTAGAAGCCGCAGTAGCTGTTATTCAATCGTATGTTTTCGCAGTTTTAAGAACTTTATACTCTAGAGAAGTTAATTAATTTTAAAAGTTAAATTATTTTTATAAAATATATGTCAACATCAACTCTAAAAACTTTTCATCCTTTCCATTTAGTTGATTACAGTCCATGACCTTTAACGGGAGCCTTAGGAGCTTTTACTATAGTTTCAGGATTAGTAAAATGATTTCATTATTATCAAATAGATTTATTTATTTTAGGAAATATTATTACTTTACTTACTATGTATCAATGATGACGTGATATTTCTCGAGAAGGAACATTTCAAGGTCTTCACACTTTTACAGTAACTACTGGATTACGATGAGGAATAATTTTATTTATTGTTTCAGAAATTTTTTTCTTTTTAAGATTTTTCTGAGCTTTTTTTCATAGAAGCTTATCACCTACAGTTGAAATAGGAAGTGTATGACCTCCTGTAAGAATTTTAATTTTTAACCCCTTCCAAATTCCTTTATTAAATACAGCAATTTTATTAGCTTCAGGAGTAACCGTTACTTGAGCTCACCACGCTTTAATAGAAAATAATCATTCTCAAACAACTCAAGGTTTATTCTTTACAGTTATTTTAGGAATTTATTTTTCTATTTTACAAGGATTTGAATACATTGAAGCAAGTTTTACAATTGCAGATGCTGTTTACGGTTCTACTTTTTTTATAGCAACAGGATTTCATGGTCTTCATGTTTTAATTGGTACCACATTCCTTCTTGTATGCCTAATCCGTCACCTTAACTCACATTTTTCTATAAATCATCATTTTGGTTTTGAAGCAGCTGCTTGATACTGACACTTTGTTGATGTAGTATGATTGTTTCTTTATGTTTCTATTTACTGATGAGGTAGATAAATTTATATAGTATAGTAGTATATTTGACTTCCAATCAAAAGGCCTAAAAATTTTTAGTATAAATAATTTTTTATTTATTAACCATAAATATTTTAATTTTATTAATTTCTTCTGTAGTAATAATTTTATCAACTTTACTAGCTAAAAAAAAAATTGAAGATCGAGAAAAAAGATCTCCTTTTGAATGTGGATTTGATCCTATAAATTCTTCTCGACTCCCTTTCTCTATTCAATTTTTCTTAATTGCTATTATTTTTTTAATTTTTGATGTTGAAATTGCTTTAATTTTACCCATCATCATAATTTTTAAATTTTCTAACATAAAAATATTAATAATTTCCTCAATTTTTTTTATTTTTATTCTATTAGCTGGATTATACCATGAGTGAAACCAAGGTATATTAAATTGAACAATTTAAATTTAAGGTTATAGTTAATTATAACATTTGTTTTGCATACAAAAAGTATTGATTTTAATCAATTTTCCTTATTTATTCTTATATAAAATATGAAGCAAATTATGCAATTAGTTTCGACCTAATCTATGGTATTTATTTACCCTTATTTATTAATTGAAACCAAAATAGAGGTATATCACTGTTAATGATAAAACTGAATAATTATTCCAATTAAAGAAATAAAGGGTCTAAGAAAAAGCTGCTAACTTTTTTCTTTAATGGTTAAACTCCATTTATATTTCTCAATTATATAGTTTAACTAAAACCCTACATTTTCACTGTAGAAATAAAATTTTTAATTTTTATAATTATATACTATAAAATTTTATTTAAAGATAATAAATATCTCATTAACATCTTCAGTGTCACGCTCTAAATATAAGCTATTCAAATTTTAAATAATAAATACTAATATTAAAGATAAAAAAATAATTCAAAAAACAAAAATCAATAAATATGTTTTTAAACTATTATTTTGAAAAATTTGATTAATAGAAGAAAAAATAACTATAGTTTTTCTTAAATTCTGAGCTCCAAAATATTCCGATCATCCTTGATCAAATCTTTTAACTACCTTATTTCCTAAATCAAGAGGGCCAAAAATAACCCCCTTTGTTGATAAAAATGGTATTATTCATATTGAACTTCTAAAAAAACTATAAGAATAAAAATTTAAAGATTTATTAAAATAATAAATTCCTACGTTAGAAACTAAATATCCGATAAAACCACCTGCTAAACATACAAACGGTGTTAAAAATTTTAAATAAAAAGGTAAACAAATTATAGAAGGATAAGGAAAAATTATTCATCTTAATATTCTACCTCCAATTACAGCTATCAATAATAAACCTGTTATTCCTTTTTTTATTACAAATCTAGTATCACTTAAATTATTTAACGGACTAGAATTTAATTCTCCTGATAAACAGTAAAATACTAAACGAAATGAATAAGCCACTGTTAATCCTGTAGAAAAGAAAAATAAAAAAAAACTAATAAAATTTATACCCTCACTTATAGAAACCATTTCTAAAATTAAATCCTTAGAATAAAATCCAGCTAAAAAAGGCATCCCACATAAAGCTAAATTAGCTACATTTAAACAAGCAATAGAAAAAGGTATTTCTAGTAATAAAGACCCTATATTTCGAATATCTTGACTATTTTTTATATTATGAATAATAGCCCCAGCGCACATAAATAATAAAGCCTTAAATAAAGCATGAGTTAAGAGATGAAAAAAAGCTAAAATAGGAAACCCTACTGCTAAAATTCTTATTATAAGACCCAGCTGACTTAAAGTAGAAAGAGCAATAATTTTTTTTAAGTCAAACTCAAAATTCGCCCCTAAACCAGCTATAAATATTGTTAACCCCGAAATTAATAATAAAAAATCTCCTACAAAAGTCCCCACAAACAATACATTAAACCGAATCAATAGGTAAACTCCTGCCGTTACTAGAGTCGAAGAATGAACTAAAGCAGAAACAGGGGTCGGTGCTGCCATAGCAGCAGGTAATCAAGAGGAAAAAGGAATTTGGGCTCTTTTAGTTATAGCAGCCAAAACAATTAAGGATATAATAATAAATATTTCTAAATCAATTTTTATAAATTCTAAATAAAAATAATAATTTCAACTTCCATAATTTAATATTCAAGCAATTCCTAATAAAATGGCTACATCACCAATTCGATTAGAAAGTGCTGTTAATATCCCAGCATTAAAAGACTTTACATTTTGATAATAAATTACTAAACAATAAGAAACAAGACCCAAACCATCCCATCCTAATAAAATTCTAATTAAATTAGGACTAATAATTAATATTATTATAGAAAAAACAAATAATAACACTAATAAAATAAATCGATTAATATTATAATCATCAACCATATAATCTTTTCTATAATAAATAACTAAAGAAGAAATTAATAGAACAAAAGATATAAATAATAAAGATATTCAATCAAATAATAAAGTTATAACGACAAAAGATGAATTAAATGATAATAGATCAAATTCGACAAAATAGACAAGATCATAAAATAAAAATAATAAACTTAATGAAAAAGATAAAAAACTAATGGAAAATAAAGAAAAAAATCTAATTAAACAAATTGATAAATTTTTAATGATTTAAAATGAAAGTTTTTCATATCTCCGACACCACAAATCGACATTTTTATAAACTATTTAAATTTTAAAATCAAAGAGTACAATAATCTCTTTTTAAAATCAATAAATTTAAAGGAAATCAATGAAGAAATAAAATTAAAAATTCTCGAACATAGCCTGCCGAAAATGAGTAAACCCCAAAAAATACCTTTCCATGTTGTCTAAAAGAAAATAAAAATAACGAATATGAAGCTCTAAAAAAAGATAATAAAGCTAAAACGATCATAGAGATATATGACCAAGATACTAAACTATTAAGTAAACAAATTTCCCCTATCAAATTTAATGAAGGAGGAGCAGCCATATTTCTTGAACAAAGTAAAAATCATCATAAAGATAAGCTTGGCATAAAATTCAAGAGCCCCTTATTTAATATTAATCTTCGTCTCCCTAAACGTTCATAACTTATATTAGCTAAAGAAAAAAGTCCAGATGAACATAAACCATGCCCAATTATTAAAGCTAAAGCACCAGCTATTCCTCAATAATTTAAAGTTATTATTCCACCTAATACTATCCCTATATGAGCAACAGAAGAATAAGCAATTAATAACTTTATGTCTATTTGTCGTAAACAAACAAGACTGACTAAACTTCCACCTACTAAACTAATACCTACTCATACATAATTAAAAGTAACCCCAGAAACTACTAAAAAAGAAAAAACACGAATTAATCCATACCCTCCTAATTTTAATAAAATCCCAGCTAAAATTATAGAACCTGCAACTGGGGCCTCTACATGAGCCTTAGGCAATCATAAATGAACTAAAAATATAGGTATTTTAACTAAAAAAGCAAAAATTATGCATAAATAAAAATAAAAATAATATACAGAAATAGAATTTAATAAAGAAAATCTCAAAAAATAAAAATTATTTAATAAAAAAAAAATACCCATTAATATAGGCAATGAGGCAATTAATGTATAAAATAATAAATAAAGCCCTGCTTGTAAACGTTCAGGCTGATACCCCCATCCTAAAATTAAAAAAAAAGTGGGAATTAAACTTCTTTCAAAAAATAAATAAAATATAAATAAATTATTAACACTAAAAGTTAAAACTAATATTAATAATAAAAATAAAATAAAAAAAATGAAAAAAAAAGGATATTTTCTTTTCTTATAAACTTGTTCTCTAGATATAAATATAAGAGCAATAATTCAAACACTTAAAATAATTAATACATAAGAAATTAAATCTATACTAAATATATAACTTAATTCCCCACCATAAAAAAAAAAATTAATTATTAAAAAAAATACACATATTAATATAAACAACATATTTTGAACCGTTCAATAGATATTTTTAATTAAACTTAAAGGTATTATAAATAAAATAAAAAATAAAAATTTTAACATATTAACAAAGAAAAAGAATTAAAATAATCATTCCCATGAGTTCGAATTATTGACACTAAAATTGACAAACCTAAAGCCCCTTCACAAACACTAAAAACCAGAAATATTAATCTAAAATAAAATTCATAATTTAAATAACTTAAAAAAATGAAAAAAAAAATAAATAATGATAAAACAATAAATTCTAAACTTAATAAAACTGATAGTAAATGTTTACGATTAGAAACAAAAACAATCACTCCTCTAAAAAATAAGTATAAAGGAAGAAAAAAATCTAAAAATATAAACATATCAATTTAAATAGTTTAATAAAAACATTGGTCTTGTAAATCAAAAATAAGAAATTTTTTTCTTTTTAAATAATTCTCAAGAAAAAGAAAAATCTTTTCATTAATCCCCAAAATTAATATTTTATATAAACTATTTCTTGACTATTATTTTTCAACTATTAATTATTAACCTAAATATTATTTCTTCTACTATTTTTCTACAATTAAAACATCCTTTAGCTATAGGATTTCTTTTATTAATTCAAACTTGTTTAATTTGTGTAATAGCGGGAAATTTTTGTCAAACGTTTTGGTTTTCCTATATTTTATTTATTACTTTTTTAGGAGGTATATTAATTTTATTTATTTACGTTAGTTCATTAGCATCTAATGAAATATTTAATTTTTCAATAAAAATAGTAATTTCATCAAGAATTATATACTTTTTCATTTTTTGTTTTATTTTTATTTTAAATCAAATTTTTATCTCTAATTATTTTATAACTAACGATATAGAAATAATTACAAGTATAAAATCTTTAATAATAGAAAATACTTTAATATTAAATAAATTATATAATTTTCCTAATAATATAATTACAATCTTATTAATAAATTATTTATTTTTAACATTAGTAGCTGTTGTAAAAATTACTAACTTATTTGAAGGTCCTTTACGACCTAAACATAATTAAAATATATGAATAAACCAATCCGATCAAGACATCCCTTATTTAAAATTATAAATAATGCATTAGTAGACTTACCAGCTCCATCGAATATTTCAGCTTGATGAAATTTCGGTTCACTTCTAGGAGTTTGTTTAATAATTCAAATTTTAACTGGTTTATTTTTAGCTATACATTATACAGCTGATATCGAAACAGCATTTAACTCCGTAAACCATATTTGTCGAGATGTAAATTTTGGGTGACTATTACGAACTATTCACGCCAATGGTGCCTCATTTTTTTTTATTTGTTTATATTTACATATTGGTCGAGGAATTTATTATGGATCATATCATTTTATCCCGACATGATTTGTAGGAGTAATCTTATTATTTGTAATTATAGGAACAGCTTTCATAGGTTATGTTCTTCCTTGAGGTCAAATATCATTTTGAGGGGCTACAGTAATTACAAATTTACTTTCAGCTATTCCATATTTAGGGAATGATTTAGTTCAATGATTATGAGGAGGATTTGCAGTTGATAACCCTACTCTCACTCGATTTTTTACTTTCCACTTTCTTCTTCCATTTATTGCTAGAGCTTTAACAATAATTCATCTTCTTTTCCTTCATCAAACAGGATCTAATAACCCATTAGGAATTAATAGAAATATAGATAAAATCCCATTTCACCCCTATTTTTCTTTTAAGGATATTTTTGGGTTTATTTTAATAATCATATTACTAGTAATTTTAACTTTAGTAGCTCCTTATGATTTAGGGGACCCTGATAATTTTATTCCAGCAAATCCTTTAGTTACTCCCCCTCACATTCAACCTGAATGATATTTTTTATTTGCTTATGCCATTCTTCGATCGATTCCTAATAAATTAGGAGGTGTAATTGCCCTAGTAATATCAATTGCAATTTTGTTTATTTTACCTTTTACTAATCAAAATAATTTTAAAAGTTTACAATTTTATCCAATTAATCAATTTCTTTTTTGAAACATACTTATTACTGTAATCTGATTAACTTGAATTGGTGCTCGTCCTGTAGAAGATCCTTTTATTCTTACAGGACAAATTCTTACTGTTCTTTATTTTAGTTATTATTTATTAAACCCTCTAATTTTAAAATGATGAGATAATTTAATAAACTAATAAGTTAATGAGCTTGAATAAGCCTATGTTTTGAAAACATATTATAGAATAATCAACTTTCTATTAACTTTTAAATAATACTAAAATAAGTTATTTAAATAAATCTAAAAATTAATATCTTAAAACTTAAAAACAACAATAAAAAATTTAAAGAAAAAGGTAAATAACTTTTTCAGGCTAAAAACATTAATTTATCATATCGGAACCGAGGTAATGTTCCCCGAACTCAAATAAATAAAAACGCAATAAATGTCAATTTTAAAAAAAATAAAAAAGAAAATAAATCAGAACCTAAAAATAAAACAGAAAATAATATTCTTATAAATAAAATTCTTGCGTACTCCGCTAAAAAAATTAAAGCAAAACCCCCAGCTCTGTATTCTACATTAAATCCTGAAACTAATTCTGATTCTCCTTCTGCAAAATCAAAAGGAGTACGGTTTGTTTCAGCTAATGAAGAAGCTATTCAAACAATACCTAAGGGGAAACATATAAAAATTAATCATAAATTTAATTGATAAAAATAAAAATAAAGAAAGTTAAAATTTCCAACTAATAAAATTAAAGACAAAAAAATTAAAACTAAACTAACTTCATAAGAAATAGTCTGAGCTACAGCTCGTAAACCTCCTAAAAGAGCATAATTAGAGTTAGATGATCAACCCGCAACTATCACTCTATAAACTCCTATACTTGTACAACATAAAAAAAACATAACCCCTAAATTAAAAGAAAATAATTTAGTAAAATAAGGAATACATAATCAAATAAATAAGGCTAAAAAAAGAGAAAAAACAGGAGAAAAATAATAAATTAAATAATTAGATATTATTGGATTAGTTTGTTCTTTAGTAAATAATTTAATTGCATCACTAAATGGCTGGGGAATACCAAAAAGACCTAATTTATTAGGTCCTTTTCGAATTTGAATATAACCTAACACCTTTCGTTCTAATAAAGTCAAAAAAGCAACTCCCACTATTACACAAATTACTAAAATTAAAGAATTAACTAAAGGAATCAATTGTTCAAATATTAAATTTAACAATACTATTTGTAACTTTAACAATTACATAAATAAATTCTAAATTTATCACAATATTCTGCCAAAATAGTTCTTAATTAATAAAATTTTAAATAATTTTTTGTTAATTTTAATAATATTCATTTTTAAAATTTTTAAAAATTAAATATTTGGTCCTTTCGTACTAAAATATTTTAATTAATTAAAGATAGAAACCAACCTGGCTTACGCCGGTCTAAACTCAGATCATGTAAGAATTCAATGGTCGAACAGACCAAATATTTAAACTGCTACACCTAAATTAATTCTTAGTCCAACATCGAGGTCGCAATCTTTTTTATCGATAAGAACTCTCTAAAAAAATTACGCTGTTATCCCTAAAGTAACTTAAATTTTTAATCATTAATAATGGATCAAATACAAACATTTATAATGAAAAAAAATAATTAAGAGTTAAATAAATCTTAATATCACCCCAATAAAATATTTTAAATTATAAAAAATTTCATAAATTCTTTTTATTTTATATAATTTAAAATATAAAGATTTATAGGGTCTTCTCGTCTATTAATTTTATTTTAGAATTTTAACTAAAATAAAAAATTCAATTAAAATTAATCAAATAAAGAAAGTATCTCATCCAACCATTCATACTAGTCCTCAATTAAAAAACTAATGATTATGCTACCTTTGCACGGTCAAAATACCGCGGCCCTTTAAAAATTTTCAGTGGGCAGGTTTGACTTTTTAATAAAATCTAATAAAAAGACATGTTTTTAATAAACAAGTGAATACTTAATTTTTGCCGAATTCATATAATTTAACTTTTAAAATACTTAAAATATAAATATACAATTTTTTTTTTATTTACTAATTTAATCATATTAACTTATTTTTTATTATTTTAAAAAATTTTTTAATAGAAACTTAAATATAAAATTAATAAATATTAAGTTTTTAAAATAAATTATAACATAAATATTAAAAATAACTATTTATAAGTTTATTTTTATTTATTTTTATCAACACAATTATAAAAATTTACATTAAAGCTCATCCCTTAATATATTAACTAACAAAAATTATCTAATTTTAAATTAAAATTAGATAATTTAATCAATTAAATTAAATTTATTTCTTAAAAAACTAGATATATCTAAAAACGATTAACTTTTTATTTCAAATAATATATTATTAATAATTTTTTCATATTAACTAACATATATTATTAAATCTTTTAGAATCAAGAAAAATAAAATTTTTATTTTTTATTTAATTAACACTGATACCCAAGGTACAAAAAATAAATTTTTCTTTTAAAAAAAATATTTTTCAATTATATTTCAAATTTACTTTACAGTACAAATTTATTATTATTATAAATTATTTTTTCTTAATAAAATACTAAAAATTTTAATTATAAAATTATTTTTATTAATAAAATTTATAAAACACTATTTTTTTAATAAATAAATTTTTAATTCAATTTAAAACGAATTGCACGTATTTCTTTTCAATGTAAACGAAACGCTTTACTAATTAAGCTTTAAATTGTTAATTCTAGCTGCACTTTCCAGTACAGCTACTATGTTACGACTTATCTCATTTAAATAAACGAGAGCGACGGGCGATATGTGCATGTTTTAGAGCTTAAATCAATTAATTTTTATTAAAATTAATTTACTTTTAAATCCACCTTCAAAAAAAAATTAAAATTTTATATTCATATAAATAATTTTATTGTAATTCATTTCTACTTAAACATAAATTGTACCTTGATTTGACATTTTTAATAATTATAAATTTTGAAAATTAAAATTCTTCTAAAATAATCTGATGACAACGATATACAAATTGAATACAAATTTAAGTAAGTTATTCGAGGATTATCGATTACAGAACAAATTCCTCTAAAAAGATTAAAACACCGCCAAATTCTTTAAGTTTTAAGAAATTATCTTTTACTACTCAAGTATTTTATAATTTACAAAATTTATAAAATATATTAATTTAAAATTAAAAATAATAGGGTATCTAATCCTAGTCTTTATCATTAATTTAAAAGTTTCAAATTAAATTATAATAAAAATATTAATAAAATAAAAATTTCACTTTAAATTTTATTATTTATTTTTTATATTTAAATTTTTTTAACTTACACTAAAAAATTTTATTTATTTTATTTGTATAACCGCGGATGCTGGCACAAATTTAACCAAAATATAAAAAAAATTTCTATTAATAACATAAATTAAAAAAATAATATTAATTACTGTTAATAATGTAAAAAACCTATTTATTAAAAATACAATTTACTTAATCAAAAAAAATTTTACATGTAAAAAAATTTTTAAATAAAATATTTAGCAAGAATAAAACATTTTATACTTTAATATTATGATAATTAAAAATAAAAATTAATATAATTATATATTAAATAACTTAAAATTAATTATAATTTTTAACAAACAAAATTAAATTTAATAATAATTAAAAGTAAAATAGTAAAATATTCCCCCCTAAAATTTTAGAAAATTAAATTACCCCTTATAATAAAATTTTCTTAAATATTAATAATAATATTTTTTTTTTTTTTTATATCTTTAATTTTTATAAATATTAGATTTTATTTATAAAGTTAATTATTTAAATAAATAATTAATTTTAATTATTCAAAAATTATTGTAATTTTTATTTAAATAAATAATAATAATTAAATTATTATTAATATTATATTTTTTAGTTTAAATAAAATATTATATTTATATAAATATTTAAATAAAATATTTTATTATATATATATATATTTAAATAAAATATTTTATTATATATATATATATATATATTTAAATAAAATATTTTATTATATATATATATATATATTTAAATAAAATATTTTATATTATATTTATATATATATTCATATATATAAATATATTTTTTTAATCTTCTTTATAAGATTTATGATTTATAGTTAATATAATGATATTAATATAAGCTTTTATATATATATATCAATATTTTTAATTTTTTTTAATTTTTAAGATTGAGCTTTTAACTTATTTAAATTATCAGACCGTATTTTTAAAAATATATAATTAATATAA